CTCTAAAGAAAGAAAAAAAGGAGACCCATGCCATGATTTTCAAATCTTTTCTACTTAGTAGTCTAAGTTTCTCGATGAGGATAATGTAGTCTAAGTTTCTCGATGAGGATAATTAATTCGGTCGTTGTGGTCGGACTCTATTATGGATTTCTGACCACATTCTCCATAGGTCCCTCTTAGATCTTCTTTCTCCAATCTTGGGTTAGGGAAGAAGGAGATATTCGCGACTACTGGCGGTTTCATTATGGGGCAGCTCATGATCTTCATATCGATCTATTATCCACCTCTGCATCTATTCTTTCTTAGCTAAACGGGTGGAAGATCCATCCAATTTGGTTATATCATGGACTCGAAAAACGGATCTGAATGTGACTGAAATGCACGATCTTCACAGGTATCACTTTTCACGATACCTAAACCTAAAAGGTGGAATAGCGATTTTCGAACCATTTCCTATAAGAGAATGGTTTCCATTACTTTGAGAAATGGATTCTATATCAAACTATAGCTATTGCATTAAAGAAGAAAAGAAACTAATAGAAGTCGAAGACGCGGAATGGTAGTGAATAGAGAAAAAGATTCTTCTGATTTTCTTGTTCCTGAAAATATTCTATCTATCTCCTAGACGCCGTAGAGAATTGAGAATTTTCATGTCTTTCAATTCTCGTACTCGTAATTGGAAAGTTACGGAAGGAGATCCATCATTTTGCAATGAAAACAACATAAAAAACTCTGGACAATTTCGAAATCAGACCAAGCGTCTTAATACATATGCAAAAAAATTCATTATTGGCCCACCATTGATTACAAGATTTAGCTTTTATGAATCGCTATTGGTTTGATACGAGTAATGGCAGTCGTTTCAGTATGTTAAGGATACAGATGTATCCACAATTCATTTAGAGTTACTTAATAGCCTATTTCTTATACTATATCTCTATCCCGTGAAATATCTCTATCCCGTGAAATTCTCGAGCCGAAAGATGGATGCATATGCTGTGTTTCATTTTGCTAAATGATATCAATTAAATGGTATATCAATTCTATAAATTGGATATAGCAATAAATAAATCAGCAAAATTCTTTTATTTTAGATAGAAGAAATGTTTCTTCTATCTAAAATAAAAGAATGTACCCTTCTATCCAAATCCAATTTGCATCGATAAAATAAATCCAAATTCCAGATTCCAGCAGTAGATGAATAATTGCAAATTTTTGTGTGTACGAGATTAGAATAACTTCAAAATAACTGACATAATTTTTTATTTTTCCTGATCAGAAAAATACATGAAAAAGAAAGGAGGTAGAAAAATTTTTGGATTTATGGTTAAAGAAGAAAAACAAGAAAACAGGGGTTCTGTTGAATTTCAAGTATTCAGTTTCACCAATAAGATACGGAGACTTGCTTCACATTTGGAATTACACAAAAAAGATTTTTCATCGGAAAGAGGTCTACGAAGACTTTTGGGAAAACGTCAACGTTTGCTGGCTTATTTGGCAAAGAAAAATAGAGTACGTTATAAGAAATTAATCAGTCAGTTGGATATTCGGGAGAAGTAATTTAATCGTTCGAATTTTTTTTCTTATTTTATTAGTAGTCTTATAGTAGTCTTAGATTTTGCATTTTGATGAGCCTCGTTTTGAGGAATTCATGGAATAATCCATTTTCATGGAAAAAAGAATAAGAACAAGGATATGAATCTACCGCTTACAAGAAAAGATCTCATGATAGTCAATATGGGCCCTCACCACCCATCAATGCATGGTGTTCTTCGACTGATCGTTACTCTCGACGGTGAAGATGTTATTGATTGCGAACCCATATTAGGGTATTTACACAGAGGAATGGAAAAAATCGCGGAAAATAGAACTATTATACAATACTTGCCTTATGTAACACGGTGGGATTATTTAGCTACTATGTTTACAGAAGCAATAACGGTAAATGCACCAGAATTCTTGGAGAATATTCAAATACCCCAAAGAGCCAGCTATATTAGGGTAATTATGTTAGAATTGAGTCGTATAGCTTCTCACTTGTTATGGCTTGGACCTTTTATGGCGGATCTCGGGGCACAGACTCCCTTTTTCTACATTTTTAGAGAGAGAGAATTGATATATGATCTATTTGAAGCTGCTACAGGTATGCGAATGATGCATAATTACTTTCGCATCGGAGGAGTAGCTGCCGATCTACCTTATGGATGGATGGATAAATGTTTAGATTTCTGTGATTATTTTTTACGAGGAGTTGTTGAATATCAACAACTTATTACACAGAATCCTATTTTTTTAGAACGAGTTGAAGGAGTCGGTTTTATTAGCGGAGAAGAAGCTGTAAATTGGGGCTTATCGGGCCCAATGTTACGAGCTTCTGGAATACAATGGGATCTTCGTAAAATTGATCCTTATGAGTCTTACAATCAATTCGATTGGAAAGTACAATGGCAAAAAGAAGGAGATTCGTTAGCTCGCTATTTAGTACGAATCGGTGAAATGAGGGAATCCATAAAAATTATTCAACAGGCTGTAGAGAAAATTCCTGGAGGACCTTATGAGAATTTGGAAGCCCGACGCTTTAAGAAAGCAAAGAATTCCGAATGGAATGATTTTGAATATCGATTTCTTGGTAAAAAACCTTCGCCCAATTTTGAATTATCAAAGCAAGAGCTTTATGTAAGAGTAGAAGCTCCAAAAGGTGAATTAGGAATTTATCTGGTAGGAGATGATAGTCTTTTCCCCTGGAGATGGAAAATTCGTCCACCTGGTTTTATTAATTTGCAAATTCTTCCTCAGCTAGTTAAAAAAATGAAATTGGCTGATATCATGACGATATTAGGTAGTATAGATATCATTATGGGGGAAGTTGATCGTTGAAATGATAATAGATAGGGTAGAGGTAGAAACTATCAATTCTTTTTCGAAATCGGAATTATTAAAAGAAATCTACGGACTGATATGGATTCTACCCATTTTGACCCTCCTACTGGGAATCACAATAGAAGTACTCGTAATTGTGTGGTTAGAAAGAGAAATATCCGCATCGATACAACAACGTATTGGTCCTGAATATGCGGGTCCCCTGGGACTCCTTCAAGCTATAGCAGATGGAACTAAGCTACTTTTTAAAGAGGATATCCTCCCATCCCGAGGAGATATTCCTTTATTTAGCATTGGTCCCTCTATAGCAGTCATATCCATTTTATTAAGTTTTTTAGTTATCCCTTTGGGATATCGTTTTGTTTTAGCTGATCTTAGTATTGGTGTTTTTTTATGGATTGCCATTTCAAGTATTGCTCCTATTGGTCTTCTCATGGCGGGATATAGCTCAAATAATAAATATTCTTTTTCAGGCGGTCTACGAGCGGCTGCTCAATCTATTAGTTATGAAATACCATTAACTTTTTGTGTGCTAGCAATATCTCTACGTGTGATTCGTTAAAATAGGATCTTTTTCCTCTAAAATACATTGAATGCTTATCTTCCTTTGCTTATTCTGTATTCGAGTTGGTAAGTTAAACTAGATAGCTATATGAGTGAAACAAAACAGCTTATTAATTTGTAGTAAAAATACAAAATCTCATTTCCTACGTACAAGAAAGAAGTTCAAGTAAACATAAGCAGTGTAAACGCTTTACCCCAAGGTTGAGATTGTTTGATTAGTCATCATATCTTGAAGCGGGCAAGAATAAAGGATTCGCAATATGGAATTCCATTACTAGAATATTTTGAGTTATTACTATAACTTATAACCATAAGGCAATCCATCAAAAGTTAGTGAGGGATTAGAAACACTAAAGTACATACAGGATTAGTAATGAGAGAATCTAAATCATTAGACATTTTTCCTCATAAAAGGAATCGTAATAAGGACTTGAAATTGGTGGAAATGATCAAGTAGTACTTTCTTCGGATTCCGGTCTAGAGTATGTTCCCATTCACTTGTTAAAGACATGGCTATCAAGAACGAATTAACCCTTTTTTCTTTTTAAGTATACCCTTCCCCGGGAAAGAAGAATAGGACAAAAGATATGGAATGCAATACAAAAAACAATACAAAAAAGGATCCTTATTTATTCTTTCCTTCCTTTATCCCTATTCATACAGAATTCCTCATGAACTAATGCCCAATTCTTTCCATTTATTAATTGCTATAACGAGTGTTTTATTCCAATATTAAGTTATTACCGAACAAAGAAAAATTATTATTTTATTATATAAAGGATGAGATCAATTCGGAAGCGCTTTTTTGTTATTCTAGCAGACGGAATTGCTTTGGTCTAATTTGGGACTTTCCAATCAATTTTATCTTACCTAATTCTATCTACGCCCAGGGGATAATCCCAAAATGAAACAATCCTTTCCTTTTTTCTGATCATAGAGGAGCCGTATGAAGCTAAGGTTTCATGTACGGTTTTGGAATAGCGGTGGGAACTGTGATGTTATCATCGACTATGATTATCTAACAGTTCAAGTACAGTTGATATAGTTGAAGCACAGTCCAAATATGGTTTTTTTGGATGGAATCTTTGGCGTCAGCCTATAGGTTTTCTAGTTTTTCTAATTTCTTCTTTGGCAGAATGTGAAAGATTACCCTTTGATTTACCAGAAGCAGAGGAAGAATTAGTAGCAGGTTATCAAACCGAATATTCTGGTATTAAATATGGTTTATTTTATCTTGTTTCTTACCTAAATTTATTAGTTTCTTCTTTATTTGTAACTGTTCTATACTTAGGCGGGTGGAATTTCTCTATTCCCTATATATCCTTTTTTGGATTTTTCCAAATGAATAAAATAATTGGAATTTTTGAAATGGTAATAGGTATCTTTATTACATTAACTAAAGCTTATTTATTTCTCTTCATTTCTATCACAATAAGATGGACTTTACCCAGAATGAGAATGGATCAGTTATTAAATCTTGGATGGAAATTTCTTTTACCTATTTCTCTGGGCAATCTCTTATTAACAACTTCTTCCCAACTAGTTTCACTATAAATAAGATAATAAATAAGATAATAAATAAGATAATACAATAACAGTAAGAATATTTTCAGCACAAAAGTTCTCTCAAACAAGAGAAAGAAACATAACTTTTTCATATATATTTAGAATATGTTCCCTATGCTAACTGGGTTCATTAGTTATGGTCAACAAACAATACGCGCCGCAAGATACATTGGTCAAAGTTTTTTAATTACCTTATCCCACACAAATCGTTTACCTATAACGATTCACTACCCTTATGAAAAATCAATTACATCGGAGCGTTTCCGGGGGCGAATACACTTTGAATTTGATAAATGCATTGCTTGTGAAGTATGTGTTCGCGTATGCCCGATAGATCTCCCCCTTGTGGATTGGAGATTTGAAAAAGATATTAAAAGGAAACAATTGCTTAATTATAGTATTGATTTCGGAGTTTGTATATTTTGTGGTAACTGTGTTGAATACTGTCCGACAAATTGTTTATCAATGACTGAAGAATACGAACTTTCTACTTATGATCGTCATGAATTGAATTACAATCAAATTGCTTTGAGTCGGTTACCAATCTCCATAATGGGAGATTACACAATTCAAACAATTAGGAATTCGCCTCAAAGTAAAATAGACGAAGAAAAATCTTGGAATTCAAGAACGATTACTGATTACTAGGTATTAGGTTTTTTTTGTTAGAAAAATCCATTTTTATTAACTATAACGAAAAAAGAATAACTACTGCTTAACAACTTATATACATATACAAAAAAATATCCTAATACCTTTTTCCTTCCTTGAATCTTTTAGTTTTAGTCAGTTCATGAAAAATTTTATACTATAAATTTCTTCTTATCCATAATGGATTTACCTGGACCAATACATGAGATTCTTGTGCTATTTGGGGGATTTGTTCTTCTACTAGGGGGTCTAGGAGTAGTATTACTTACCAACCCAATTTATTCTGCCTTTTCGCTGGGATTAGTTCTTGTTTGTATATCCTTATTCTATTTTTTATTGAATTCCTACTTTGTAGCTGTCGCACAACTTCTTATTTATGTGGGAGCCATAAATGTCTTGATCATATTTGCTGTAATGTTTGTAAACGGCTCAGAGTGGTCTAAAGATAAGAATTATTGGACTATTGGAGATGGGTTTACTTTACTCGTTTGTATAACTATTCCTTTTTCACTAATGACTACTATCCCAGATACGTCGTGGTATGGAATTCTTTGGACTACAAGATCAAACCAAATAGTAGAACAGGGTCTCATAAATAACGTTCAACAAATTGGGATTCATTTAGCAACCGATTTTTATCTTCCGTTTGAACTCATTTCCCTAATTCTTCTAGTTTCTTTAATAGGTGCAATTACTATGGCTCGACAATAAGAAATACTTAGAATGAGTCAAAATTCTTGGAATTTCAAATAGAAAATAAATAACTAAAGAATCACAATTTTGATTTAGTAAAACCCATCTACTGCCAACACAACAAATACTTTCTTTTCTCTTTTGTTGCGTAATTGTTCTATTCTAATTAATTGAATCGGTTCAATTCTTGTCCTCATATTGAAATGAATCGAGATTGATAAGGAGTTAGTTAATGATGTTTGAGCATGTACTTTTTTTGAGTGTCTATTTATTTTCGATTGGTATCTATGGATTGATCACAAGCCGAAACATGGTTAGAGCTCTAATATGTCTTGAACTTATACTGAATTCAATTAATCTAAATCTCGTAACATTTTCTGATCTATTTGATAGTCGCCAATTAAAAGGAGACATTTTCGCAATTTTTGTTATAGCCCTTGCGGCTGCTGAAGCAGCTATTGGACTATCCATTCTCTCTTCCATCCATCGTAACAGGAAATCAACTCGTATCAATCAATCTAATTTTTTGAATAATTAGACATAGAATCCTCTAAACAAAGGCGCATATATAATAATACGGAACATTAAGATGAATAGAAATCGAATCTTATTTTCTTAAATCTAATCTTATTTTCTTATTAGTATTTAATAATATCTATTTTTTGAGTAGGTTATTTCAGAGTATTCTTTTTTACTTATTGAATATTGCATTTTTGCAATTCATTGATATTGCAATTTGAATATTGCAATAATTTATATTGAAAAGATGATACCCAATTTATTGGCTAATTCGAATTAGTATGTAGAATTCGTATAATTCTGACTGTTGAAGTCTTAAATTCAAGTCTCTTGGCTCTTTTCACGCTTTCTCACAAACAGATTAAGAAATATATTGCATTATTTGTTAAAGTTTGAATAAACCATTGCTTCGTCTGGTGTCTACAATATATCTAATTTATATGGTACTAATTTTATTTTTACCAGATCGAAAATTTTTATGTTGAAAAGGAAAATTTAGAGATCCAATGTCACATTCTGTAAAAATTTATGATACATGTATAGGATGCACTCAATGTGTACGAGCTTGTCCAACAGATGTATTAGAAATGATACCTTGGGATGGATGTAAAGCCAAGCAAATTGCTTCCGCGCCGAGAACCGAAGATTGTGTGGGTTGTAAGAGATGCGAATCCGCCTGCCCAACAGATTTTTTAAGTGTCCGCGTTTATTTAGGGCCTGAAACAACCCGCAGCATGGCTCTATCTTATTGATACGTTACAAAAAACTCCACTTGAATCGTCTGATTCCTCTTTACCGAAGAAGCCTGTGCTCGAAATAATCGAGCATGGGCTTTTCTGGTCAAAACGTATCTTGTCTTTATTACTTTATCATGAGTTATTTTCCTTGGTTAACAATACTTGTTGTTTTGCCGATATTTGCAGGTTCATTAATTTTCTTTTTACCTCATAAAGGAAATAAAATCGTTAGGTGGTATACTATATCTATTTGTTTATTAGAATTCCTTCTAATGACTTATGCATTCTGTTATCATTTCCAATTGGAGGATCCCTTAATCCAATTAAAGGAGGATTCTAAATGGATAGATGTTTTGGATTTCCACTGGAGATTGGGAATCGATGGACTTTCATTAGGATCTATTTTATTGACAGGATTTATCACTACTTTAGCTACTTTAGCGGCTTGGCCGGTTACCCGGAATTCGCGATTATTCTATTTCCTGATGCTAGCAATGTATAGCGGTCAAATAGGCTTATTTTCTTCACGAGACCTTTTACTTTTTTTTATCATGTGGGAGTTAGAATTAATCCCTGTTTACTTACTTTTATCCATGTGGGGGGGAAAGAGGCGTCTGTATTCAGCTACCAAGTTTATTTTGTATACTGCAGGCGGTTCCATTTTTTTCTTAATTGGAGTTCTGGGTATGGGGTTATATGGTTCCAATGAACCTGGATTAGATTTGGAAAGATTGATTAATCAATCATACCCTGCAACATTGGAAATACTACTGTATTTTGGCTTCCTTATTGCTTATGCTGTCAAATTGCCGATTATACCTCTACATACGTGGTTACCAGATACCCATGGGGAAGCGCATTACAGTACATGTATGCTTTTAGCCGGAATTCTATTAAAGATGGGAGCATACGGATTGATTCGGATCAATATGGAATTGTTACCTCATGCTCATTATCTATTTTCCCCCTGGTTGGTAATAATAGGAGCGGTGCAAATAATCTATGCAGCTTCAACTTCTCTTGGTCAACGAAATTTCAAAAAAAGAATAGCCTACTCCTCCGTATCTCACATGGGTTTCATAATTATAGGAATTGGTTCCATAACCAACATTGGACTAAATGGAGCCATTTTACAAATATTATCCCATGGATTTATCGGTGCTACACTTTTTTTCTTGGCGGGAACGGCTTGTGATAGAGTGCGTCTTGTTTATCTCGAAGAACTGGGGGGAATATCTATTCCAATGCCAAAAATTTTTACCATGTTTAGTAGCTTTTCAATGGCTTCTCTTGCCTTGCCAGGAATGAGCGGTTTTGTTGCAGAATTAGTAGTATTTTTTGGACTAATTACTAGTCCTAAATTTATGTTAATGCCAAAAATGCTAATTACTTTTGTAATGGCAATTGGAATGATATTAACTCCTATTTATTTATTATCTATGTTACGCCAGATGTTCTATGGATACAAGCTATTTCATGTTCCAAACGAAAATTTTGTGGATTCTGGACCACGGGAACTCTTTCTTTTAATCTGTATCTTTTTACCAGTAATAGGAATTGGTATTTATCCAGATTTTGTTCTCTCGCTATCTGTTGACAGGGTAGAGGCTCTATTATACAATTATTATCCTAAATAGGATTTTCTTTTTTTAACTAGTCCACTCTATATTCCATCGTGGGAAAAAAATGCCATAGTGGAAAAAACAGAAAATTCATAAAAAAGTAAAAAAGTCTAATTAGATCTATCTCGAATTTTTGAGAACCCTTTGAAAAGACGTTCAAGGGGTTCTCATTCTCAAATCAAACAAAAAAGGAAAAAACCTTCATTTTATGAAAGTTTTATGTTATGTAATCATTTAGATGGTAATGTAAATGAACCATAACTATGTAAACCTATTCCTAACAGATTGATACCAAAATAGCAGATCCAAATTATAAGAAATCCTATCGAAGCTACAAGTGCGGAATTCGTACCCTTCCAATTTGGATTTGTTCTACTATGTAAATATATTGCAAATATGGTCCAGGTAATAAATGCCCAAGTTTCCTTAGGATCCCAATTCCAATAGGATCCCCATGCCTCATTAGCCCATACTGCTCCACAAAGAATACCTATGGTTAAAAGAGTAAACCCTAGACTAATGACACGATAACTCCAAGAATCCAAACGCTCAGTTAATTGATATTTGTAATAATTTGGAAATGCGGGAAAAGAGGTGTTTTTTAAAGCACTTCTTTTTGCATATAAATATTCAATCTCACTAAAGAAAAATGTTTTACTTAAAACATTTTTTTTCTTTTTAGAAAAGAAATCCAAATTCTTTCGAAATCTAATGATTAGAAGAGCGGCGGATAATAAGGATCCGCACAAAAGAGTTGCATAGCTTAGTAACATCATACTGACATGCATCATTAACCACTGAGATTGTAGAGCAGGTACTAGTATTGTGGATTGATGCATTTCAGTTAAAAGACCCGACGTGGCAAAGCCTTGCGTTAAAATAGTACTTGGCGTAGTTATTGTGCTTAAATCATTTTTTGAGTTCTGTATCTTAGGAATAGTATGAAGAATATACAGAGCCCATGAAAGGAAGATCAATGACTCATATAAATTACTTAATGGAAAATGTCCCGAAGAAACCCAACGAGAAGCTAAGAATCCTGTTATAGAGAAAAAAGTAGTTATCATTCCTTTTTCTGACGAATCACGTAATCCCCTAAGTTCACGAACTAATAAGGTTATCAAATGAATCGTAATCACAATTGAAATGGTTGAGAAAGAGATATGAGTTAGTATATGTTCTAAAGTTGCAAATAGCATAAGGATAAGGTCCCATTACAAAATTGGAAATTTCGAATTGAATCCATTTTCTAATCTATTGTATTCTTTTTCGAGAATGCCGCCACTCGGACTCGAACCGAGATGCTTGAGCACTGCTTCCTAAGAGCAGCGTGTCTACCAATTTCACCATGGCGGCTAACTTCAAATAATAGTTAACTTAAAAGAATAATAGTTATTTTCTCGCGAATCGTCGAGACTGGGAGAGGCCATAGAATTTAGGAACATTAGAATTTCATCATTAACTACAAAGAATTTTGTATTTTAGAAAAATTTATAGAATGAAAGCCTTTACGCTCTTATTAATATGATTTACCAGTCCTAAACTCATTTATATGGGAATTTTGGATAAGATTGGATAAGATAGGTGGAGGTTGTAAGTCCTATTGCAAGAATAGTCTACTTTTTCTAATAGAATCCTCATAAAAAAAAAATATGAGGATTCTATTAGAAAAAAAAAGTTCTTTGCTAGGAAAAGAATACTGAGGACACAATATACCAAAACAAAAACTTTTGTTCTATATAATGGAGGGATTCGTTCTAAGAATATTGTACCGAGGAATTCAACACATAAAAGTACATTCATTAATTAATCCGAATTATTCATTCATATTAAATAATTGGAATTTCTTTGGGTTGGGATAGTTCAATTCAGATTATTCCAAAACCTTATTATTTGTTTGTTTGTTGCCCAGAAAAACCTTTTGGTTTTGGATGCTCGTTGCCGCTAGAAAATGATCTTGATTTTGCTAAAGAATAAGATTGTACTATGGAAAAATAAGTCTTTTTCTTCCAAAGATTTTTACGAATACGCTTTTTTGACATCGAAGTACGTTTTTTTGGAACTGCCATTTAAAAAGGGGATTACTTTTTTCTAGTTGTATGTGAAAGACATCTATTGCCGCAAATCAATCCTTCTTTCTGTTTTTTCTTAGTATTTATACTTAGATACTGAAAGATACTGAAATTCGAAATTCTTTTTTAGTTCATTTTGTCTAATGTGGATAAGACAAGAGTTTTTTAAGGCTTTCTATTTAAATCAATTTATATATCCAATATACTCCATATATAAATATATGGTATGGGGGATAAGCCCTCATATAAGATGGGGAGATAAAAAGAAGGTCAAATTCAATTAGTTAATTAAGTTCAGAACGGTATTTCATAATTGAATTCCAATAAAAAAAAAAATACTTAGTCTCTTAAACAAGACATTATAAAACTTAAAGAATTCTAGTCATTAGGATTTCCGTTTTATATGAAGTAAGCAATATTCGAGAATTTCCTATACTATAAATATAGGTTTTCTTTGGAATTCAATCAATCAATTACGAAACAAGAGAGCTCCTTTATTTTAAGAGAAAGAAATACAAAAATGAATAGAAAGTAAAATGATGCAATCTTTTTTTGTATTTTAATAAATATTATTTTAACTAATAACTAGATAACGAAATTCTTTGATTCACTTTTTGAATTTAAACAACTAAACCCATTCTGAATTTTAGAATATTTTAATGAGAGAAATTTGGAAAAATCCAGAATTCCGGTATTTTTTCTTATTCTTATTTTGTTTTTTTAATTCCTTTAGAGAGAGATAAGAGTGGGTTTGGTGAATCGGAAACAATTCTATTTTATAGAAAAATTGAACTATAAATTTCAACTAAAAATTGCTATTTCTTTTCTTATGGAACATACATATCAATATGCCTGGGTAATCCCTCTTCTCCCACTTCCAGTTATTATGTCAATGGGATTTGGACTTTTTCTTATTCCGACAGCAACAAAAAATCTTCGTCGCATATGGGCTTTTCCTAGTATTTTACTCTTAAGTATAGCTCTGGTATTCTCAGTTCACCTGTCTATTCAACAAATAAATGGAAGTTCTATCTATCAATATCTATGGTCTTGGACCATCAATAATGATTTTTCCTTAGAATTTGGATACTTGATCGACCCCCTTACGTCTATTATGTTAATACTAATTACTACTGTAGGAATCTTGGTTCTTATTTATAGTGACGATTATATGTCTCACGATGAAGGATATTTGAGATTTTTTGTTTATATAAGTTTTTTTAATACTGCTATGTTGGGATTGGTTACTAGTTCCAATTTGATACAAATTTATTTTTTTTGGGAACTTGTCGGAATGTGTTCCTATTTATTGATAGGCTTTTGGTTTACACGGCCAATTGCAGCGAGTGCTTGCCAAAAAGCTTTTGTAACTAATCGTGTAGGGGATTTTGGTCTGTTATTAGGAATTTTAGGTTTTTTTTGGATAACGGGTAGTTTAGAGTTTCGGGATTTGTTTAAAATTGCTAATAACTGGATTCCTAATAATGGGATTAATTCCTTACTTACTACTTTGTGTGCTTTTTTATTATTCCTTGGTGCAGTTGCAAAATCTGCACAATTCCCTCTTCACGTATGGTTACCCGATGCTATGGAAGGACCCACTCCCATTTCGGCTCTTATACACGCAGCAACTATGGTTGCTGCGGGGATTTTTCTTCTAGCTCGACTTCTTCCTCTTTTCATATCCCTACCTTTGATAATGAGTTTTATTTCTTTAGTAGGTACAATAACACTCTTCTTAGGAGCCACTTTAGCTCTTGCTCAGAGAGATATTAAAAGAAGCTTAGCCTATTCTACAATGTCTCAATTGGGTTATATGATGTTAGCCCTAGGTATAGGTTCTTATCAAGCTGCTTTATTCCATTTGATCACTCATGCTTATTCGAAAGCTTTATTGTTCTTAGGATCCGGATCCGTTATTCATTCAATGGAACCTCTTGTTGGATATTCACCAGATAAAAGTCAGAATATGGTTCTTATGGGTGGTTTAAGAAAATACGTTCCAATTACAAGAACTACTTTTTTATGCGGTACACTTTCTCTTTGTGGTATTCCACCTCTTGCTTGCTTCTGGTCCAAAGATGAAATCCTTAGTAATAGTTGGTTATATTCACCCTTTTTTGGAATAATAGCCTCTTTTACTGCAGGATTAACTGCATTTTATATGTTTCGGATATATTTACTTACTTTTGATGGGTATTTGCGTGTTCATTTTCAAAATTACAGCAGTACTAAAGAGGGTTCATTGTATTCAATATCCTTATGGGGAAAAGGCATATCCAAAGGAGTCAATAGGGATTTTGTTTTATCAACAATGAAGAGTGGAGTTTCTTTTTTTTCACAAAATATACCCCAAATTCCTGGTAATACAAGAAATAAGATAGGATCCTTTAGTACTCCCTTTGGGGCTAAAAAAACTTTTGTCTATCCTCATGAAACGGGAAATACTATGCTATTTCCTCTTCTTATATTACTACTTTTTACTTTGTTCATTGGATCCATAGGAATCCATTTTGATAATGGAATAAAGGGTAATGGGATATCGGAGTTAACCATATTATCAAAGTGGCTAACTCCTTCAATAAACTTTTTCCAGGAAAGTTCTAATTCTTCCATAAATTCATATGAATTTCTCACTAATGCAATTTCTTCTGTAAGTTTAGCAATTTTTGGTCTATTCATAGCATATATCTTCTATGGATCCACTTATTCTTTTTTTCAGAATTTGAATTTTCTAAATTCCCTTGTAAAAGGGAATCCAAAAAAGAACTTTTTGGATGAAGTAAAAAAAAAGATATACAGCTGGTCATATAATCGTGGTTATATAGATGTTTTCTATACTAGGGTCTTTATCTTGGGTATAAGAAGATTAGCCGAACTAACACATTTTTTCGATAAAGGTGTCATTGATGGGATTACCAATGGAGTAGGTCTTGCTGGTTTTTGTATCGGAGAAGAGATTAAATATGTAGGGGGAGGGCGAATATCGTCTTATCTATTCTTTTTTTTATGTTATATATCCTTGTTCTTATTCTTTTTTCCATGAAAATGGATTATTCCATGAATTCCTCAAAACGAGGCTCATCAAAATGCAAAATCTAAGACTACTATAAGACTACTAATAAAATAAGAAAAAAAATTCGAACGATTAAATTACTTCTCCCGAATATCCAACTGACTGATTAATTTCTTATAACGTACTCTATTTTTCTTTGCCAAATAAGCCAGCAAACGTTGACGTTTTCCCAAAAGTCTTCGTAGACCTCTTTCCGATGAAAAATCTTTTTTGTGTAATTCCAAATGTGAAGCAAGTCTCCGTATCTTATTGGTGAAACTGAATACTTGAAATTCAACAGAACCCCTGTTTTCTTGTTTTTCTTCTTTAACCATAAATCCAAAAATTTTTCTACCTCCTTTCTTTTTCATGTATTTTTCTGATCAGGAAAAATAAAAAATTATGTCAGTTATTTTGAAGTTATTCTAATCTCGTACACACAAAAATTTGCAATTATTCATCTACTGCTGGAATCTGGAATTTGGATTTATTTTATCGATGCAAATTGGATTTGGATAGAAGGGTACATTCTTTTATTTTAGATAGAAGAAACATTTCTTCTATCTAAAATAAAAGAATTTTGCTGATTTATTTATTGCTATATCCAATTTATAGAATTGATATACCATTTAATTGATATC